TTATGAAAATTTAAGTGTTGACATGTTTCGTAAGGGGCCCCCTAATGAAATTAAGAAAAGGGGGCAAATCTCATTTTTGGATTTTGTTTTTGCTGAAGGTATTTTGACGGATACATCTCGACAAAATTACTTAATTCATAACACAAAAATGCATTGTGCAAAAATCCATAGTTCCATTCCTTTTTTGGATAGATACGGTACCCGAAAACAAAAGAAGGAGTAATAAAAAATAGAAAAATTATTATTAATTTAATATATAATTTTTAATATAAAAAAATGAATAGAAATCAAATCGAAAAAAAAAGAGATTAAGATATCTCAAATAAGATATAAAGAAAGAAGGCTTTTTTCAAGCCCTACTTTTTGTTCTTTTTGTTTATGCGATGTAACATAAACATAATAATTCTATTTTGTGAATTGGGGAGAGATGGCTGAGTGGACTAAAGCGTCGGATTGCTAATCCGTTGTACGAATTTTTGTACCGAGGGTTCGAATCCCTCTCTTTCCGTTTCCGTTGATTGATGATTTGGCATTTTTTTATTTTGAACTTATGGAGCTTCTTTTTTTTGTTTTCCTTCCTTGTTTGTTTCATTTTTTTACTAGTTAAAGATGTAAAATAGATAGAAAAACGAAAAAGATTTCAAAATCCAGCACAAGGAAGGAAAACACATAAAACAAAAAAGATTTTCTTATTCTTCACGTCCTGGATTACGTCCTGGATCGTTAGATAGGAATCCGAAGATGAAAAGAGAAACAAAGAAAATCACTATCGTGTAAACAAATAGTTTTAGAGTAAGCATTACAAAATCTCCAAGATAATTAAAAAAAAAAACGACAGAGAAAGAGAATCGATTCTCTTCTATTTCACATTATGTTTATGTTTCCTTTGATACTAAGTTTCTAAGAAATTAAGTGATTTCGAGGAAATCAAAAAAATTAGGAAATTGATTTGTAGTAAGAGTCGAGCCTTTTATTACCATTACCAAAAATTTTCTTTCATATCCACAATCGATATCCAGGTATTGGTGGTGGACTCAAATCTAATAATTTGATTTTGATTTTTTAATGGAAAAAACGGAAATGATGAGATGGTCCGGATTTTTCTTGTCTATCAAAAAATTTCAATATTGGAATCAAGGATTCACACTGTAAGACTTATCTGATCTTAGAAAATGTTAAAATGTTCGAATTTTTGTTTTCGAATAAATTCTGAATTTTTTTAGGACATTATTCAAATTAAAGATCTCATCGAAAACTTACGGCAGCTTGCCAAACAAAAGCTAAGAGAAGAAAGAGTAGGGGTATGACTGGCATAATATCTACAATTGGATTCAAAAAAGCGTAAGCTTCAGGTAATTTCGCCAAGAAAAAACTACTTGAATAAAGGGCAGAGTGAATACAAATACAGACCAAGCTAAAGATATTAAGCATAACAAAAATGTTGTTCTTTAAGAAAATGAATTGTATTTTTGCTTTTTTTGAATTCGAATTTTTTTTTATTGTATATTATTATATATTATAATATATTATATATCATATATTATATGATTAATTATATATGATTAATTATTATTATAATTTTTATTTATTATACTTTTATATTAAGAATTCAATATTAAAATTAAAGAAAAAATCAAAGAATTATAAAGAAATATATTTATAAAAAAGTTATAAAGAAATATATTCTAGAATATATTATATTCTATAAGAATAATAAAATAGAAAAAGAATAATAAAATAGAAAAAGAATAATAAAATAGAAAATCATTTTAAAAATGGATATTAATTGAAATATAAATAATTCAAATATTGAATTCATATTTATTACCCATTTAGTAATATTCATATCTATAATATCTATAATGAATATTACTAAATGAGTAATAAAACGAAAAAAATGAATCAAATAAGATCAGACCCCCCAATCCTTTTTTGATTTGAACTTATCCAGTTCAAAATCTTTGCATTCTGAAATCAAAAATAGAAGAAATCATACTTTCATACAATATCTTAATTGAATTCTATGTAATGATCAATAAATTGTAATGATCAATAAATTCAGTTTAATTCGATATCTATGCATATCAAAATCCTAGCAACAAATTATTCTATAGAGAATAAGTTTATAACTGGAATTGACGAACAACCAATAATAGTATTTATTAGTGTCGAATCGAAAATGGGGCGTGGCCAAGCGGTAAGGCAACGGGTTTTGGTCCCGTTATTCGGAGGTTCGAATCCTTCCGTCCCAGATGATATTTATTCATGATATATACCTATTTGAATATAAATTGTATATCCGAATAAAGATTACCCCTTATTTTTTTATTCATTTCAAAAAATCTAATCATTAAAAATCGAATATTAAATTCGATTTTTTTCAAAAAAAAAAAATTCCAGCACATATAGTTACATATATAGTGAAATAAGACTCTGGGTTTTCAAGAAAAAAAGAATTTTTTTTGAATACCCACTCGCTCGTTATTATTATCAATTATTAATTTTAGTGATTGGATTTATATACTTATTCTATTTAAAATTATATTAAATATAATTTTTTATTGATATTAACTAAATGACATAGAATATGAAAAAGAAAGTATTTATATGATTTTTCATGAAATGACTATCCATCTATTCTATTTTCATGTAAATAGAGGAAAAAAGCTCCATGAAAAAATGGTGGGTAAATTCAATGCTGTTTCATAGTAATAGAGAATTAGAATACAGGTGTGGTTTAAGTAAATCACTAGATAGTTTTGGTCCTATTGATGAAAATACCGGTGTAAGTGAAGACCTCCCAATTTTAACTGATATGGATAAAAACATTCATAGTTGGAATAGTGAGAATTCTAGTTACAGCAATGTTGATTATTTCAGGAACATACGGAATTTCCTATCGGATAAAACTTTTTTAGTTATGGATAGTAAGAGGAAGAGTTATTCCATATATTTTGCTATTGAAAATCACATTTTGGAGATTGACAATGATCATTCTTTTCTAAATGAACCAGAAAGTTTTTTCTCTAGTTATAAGAATTCTAGCTATTTGAAGAATGGCTCTAAGAGTGATGATGATTATTCCATGTATGATACGAAATCGAATTGGAATAATAACATTAATAGTTGCATTGAGAGTTATCTTCGTTCTCAAATCTGTATTGATAGTTACATTTTAGGTGATAGTGACAAATACAATGACAGTGAGTTTAATAGTTACATTTATGGTAAGGTCAGAAATAGTGGTGAAAGCAAGAGTACTAGTATAATAACTAGCACGAATGAGACAAATACAAATGATAGTGATTTTACAAAAAGAGAAAGTTCTAATGATCTCGATGAGACTCAAAAATATAAGCATTTGTGGATTGAATGCGAAAATTGTTATGGATTAAATTATAAGAAAATTTTGAAATCAAAAATGAATATTTGTGAACACTGTGGATATCATTTGAAAATGAGCAGTTCAGATAGAATCGAACTTTCGATTGATCCTGGTACTTGGAATCCTATGGATGAAGACATGGTTTCTCTGGATCCCATTGAATTTCATTCGGAAGAGGAACCTTATAAAAATCGTCTTGATTCTTATCAAAAAAGGACAGGATTAAAGGAGGCTGTTCAAACAGGCACAGGTCAACTAAACGGTATTCCTGTAGCAATTGGTATTATGGATTTTCAGTTTATGGGGGGTAGTATGGGATCCGTAGTGGGTGAGAAAATAACCCGGTTGATCGAATATGCTACCAATCAACTTTTACCTCTTATTATAGTATGTGCGTCCGGAGGAGCGCGTATGCAAGAAGGTAGTTTGAGCTTAATGCAAATGGCTAAAATCTCTTCTGCTTTATATGATTATCAAATCAATCAAAAGTTATTCTATGTATCGATACTTACATCTCCTACTACTGGTGGGGTGACAGCTAGTTTTGGCATGTTGGGAGATATCATTATTGCTGAACCAAATGCTTACATTGCATTTGCGGGTAAAAGAGTAATTGAACAAACGTTGAATAAGGAAGTGCCCGAAGGTTCACAATCAGCTGAATTTTTATTCCAAAAGGGCTTATTTGATTCAATTGTACCACGTAATCTTTTAAAGGAGGTTCTAACTGAGTTATTTCAGTTCCATGGTTTCTTTCCTTTGATTCAAAATGAAAAATAAAGCAGACCCTAAAATCCTTTTTTTTTTTTTTCAATTTTGAACTTCAAATAAAATCAAATTATGACACACAAGAGCAAAGTAATAAGATAATAATAGAAAAAGACTAAGAATAATAATAAGAATAATAAAAAGGTGTATTATCATACACATGTTTCTTGTAGAAATAGTGGGCGAAATTCATCCAGTTATTTAGTTCTACATTCCTTAATATTTAATAATTATTTTGTGCTTTTGATTCTTAATAAATCTTATTCATTTTTTTTATTATTGATTTATTCTATTCTATACTTATTATGTATACTCACTATATAGAGTATAATATATATATATTAGTTTATTATCTAGATAGTCATATATATTCATTTAGCTATACTTAACTTAGTATAATTTTTTCAATAGACTTAGTATAAGTCTATATGAATATGAATTCGAATGCTTATAGACTATCTTTATTACAATATAATAATAATCAAAATATGAAATTAATATAACAAAAATATTAATCTAACAATCAACAAAAAAGAACAGGTACAAATATAAAATTGAGGTACCCATTTTATGATAAGCTTACCTTCCGTTTTTGTTCCTTTAGTGGGCCTTGTATTTCCGGCAATTGCAATGGCTTCTTTATTTCTTTATGTTCAAAAAAACAAGATTTTTTAGATACGGGCAGTAGGGACAAATCTCATATATTTTTTTAGATAAAGTCAAATTTATTTTCTTGGATTTGTTATTCTGTTCCATTTTTTATAACTATTCCATTAAAAAAAAAACAAGAGAAAAGGAAAATACTAATATCATATAAGCCTTAATAAGATTAGGAGGATTTAATCTAACAATCAACAAAAAAGAATAGGTACTAATATAAAATTGAGGTACCATTTTATGCTTATGGTAGATGTTTTTTTGCCTTTAGTGGGGCTAGTATTAATTGTAACAGCTGGTTTATTGGTTCATGTTCAACAACACATTTTTGGGGGGTCAGGACACCTTATGCGTCGCTACCAAGAACAAGAACACACATGGATCTACACTATACCAGGGGCCCGAAAACCAATCAATTTCTTCTGGGCTTCTTTCACTCTTTTAGGTTCATTAGGGGTGTTATTTATTTCAGCTTCCAGTTTTTATGGTAGGAATTTTTTCTCTTTCAATTCGTCCGAATTTGTAGTTCCTTTTTTGCCACAAGGGGCCACGCTGACTTTCTATGGAATCGCGGGTCTCTTTGTAAGTTTTCATTGGTGGATTCTAATTTTTTGGAATGTGGGTAGTGGTTATAATCTTTACGATAATCAAATTGGAATGGTGTGGTTTTTTCGTTACGGATTTCCTGGAGAAAATCGCTGTATTCTTTCCCACGTCCGTGTAGAAGATATTCTGGCCCTCCAATTTTACGCTAACCCAGAACCTCGTACTGGTGTCCTTTATATGTACACCAGAGAACAGGGGGCCATTCCCTTGACTCCTGTTGATGTTTATTATGATAGGACTCCGCGCGCCAGCGTTTTCGAAACAGCTTCGGACTTGGCCGCATTCTTGGATGTACCTTTGGAAATAATTGTATAAAAAAAATTCGAAAAAGAAATGCTTTCTCTAAGAAAGCATTTCTTTTTCGAATTTTTTCAATTTTTAATTGATAGCTTTTGAAACAATATTTTTCTTCTTCATTCGAATTGGCAGTGGATTCTTTTATTTTCTTATTTGATTTCTGTATTCTTTTGTATTCTTTTTTCCAAATTAAAGGAAAGAACTAACTTCCGAATTACAAATAAAAAAAGCGAGAATAGATTATTCCATTTCTCTGAATAAATTAGAAATGGATATATATATAGGCTCTATTACTTGGAATAGAACTTATGCTTGATAGAAAGATTATTATCATATATAGTTGACAAATGAGATGAAGCTGAGTTCATTAAAGACGAAAAATGGCAAAAAAGAAAGCATTCATTCCCCTTCTATGTCTTACATCCATAGTCTTTTTGCCCTGGTGCATCTCTTTTATATTTAAGAAAAGTCTGGAATCTTGGGTTACAAATTGGTGGAATACTAAACAATCCGAAATCTTCTTGAATATCATTCAAGAAAAAACTATTTTAAAGAAATTCATAGAGTTCGAGGAACTGTTCCTCTTGGAGGAAATGCTAAAGGAATACCCTGAAACACGTTTACAAAACCTTCGTATCGGAATCTACAAAGAAACCATCCAATTGATCAAGACGCACAACCAAGATCGTATCCATACGATTTTGCACTTCTCAACAAATATAATCTGTTTCCTTATTCTAAGTGGTTATTCTATTCTGGGTAATCAACAACTCATTATTCTTAACTCGTGGGTTCAGGAATTTCTATATAACTTAAGTGACACAATAAAAGCTTTTTCTATTCTTTTATTAACTGATTTATGTATAGGATTCCATTCAACTCATGGTTGGGAACTAATGATTGGTTCTGTCTATAAAGATTTTGGATTTACTCAGAATGATCAAATTATATCTGGTCTTGTTTCCACTTTTCCAGTCATTTTAGATACAATTTTTAAATACTGGATTTTCCGTTATTTAAATCGGGTATCTCCGTCGCTTGTAGTGATTTATCATTCAATGAATGACTGAAAAAATGATCCACTGATCCAATTTGTTTTTTGTATATAAAAGCGAAACATTCAAAATTTTACTTATTCTTTTTCTTTCTACTCGTATTCTTCCTATATTCTAGGAAAATGATTTCAGTAAATAGCAGAATCATGGATAGGGAACGATGTCAGTAACCTACCTAATCTTATTGTAAAAATTTTCAGAATGATTGGACCATGCAAACTAGAAATGCTTTTTCTTGGATAAAGGAAGCGATTACTCGATCCCTTTCCGTATTGCTCATGATATATATAATAATTCGAGCACCCATTTCAAATGCATATCCTATTTTTGCCCAGCAGGGTTATGAAAATCCGCGAGAAGCAACCGGCCGTATTGTATGTGCCAATTGCCATTTAGCTAATAAGCCCGTAGATATTGAGGTTCCACAAACGGTACTTCCCGATACTGTATTTGAAGCAGTTGTTCGAATTCCTTATGATATGCAAGTGAAACAAGTTCTTGCTAATGGTAAAAAGGGAGCTTTGAATGTGGGGGCTGTTCTTATTTTACCAGAGGGTTTTGAATTGGCCCCTCCCGATCGTATTTCGCCCGAGATTAAAGAAAAGATAGGTAATCTGTCTTTTCAAAGCTATCGTCCCACAAAAAAAAATATTCTTGTGGTAGGCCCCGTTCCTGGTCAGAAATATAGTGAAATTACCTTTCCTATTCTTTCTCCAGATCCCGCTATTAAGA